TTGGTTACTTTCCCCTCCATTTGGGTAGTGGGGCGGAAACATTTTGTTTAACAGTTTACATTGTTGGTTTGCGTGCTCTTTAGCTTTTGTTTGATGTGAGGACTTTTTATTTTTAATGAAGGGATGTCTAAGTAATTTTTTTTAAAATGTTTTTACCGACAGGAGTCGGTCTGTTTTGGTTTAAACTAAAGTAGCAATGCCTGAATAGTTTGTGGTCATTTCTAGTCTCACCTATGTCAGGGTGGAATGAAAGGGGTGAAAAGTTTAATCATTAAAATGAAGACAAAACACATGCTTTAGTCTCACCTATGTCAGGGTGGAATGAAAGGGGTGAAAAGTTTAATCATTAAAATGAAGACAAAACACATGCTTTAGTCTCACCTATGTCAGGGTGGAATGAAAGGGGTGAAAAGTTTAATCATTAAAATGAAGACAAAACACATGCTTTAGTCTCACCTATGTCAGGGTGGAATGAAAGGGGTGAAAAGTTTAATCATTAAAATGAAGACAAAACACATGCTTTAGTCTCACCTATGTCAGGGTGGAATGAAAGTCATATAGCTTCTAGGTTTTCCTGTTTCCGGGGGGTTTTCAGGAGTATAAGCAACCTTAGGAGTTTGGGGGGGTAGGGGGGGTTTTCCCGCGCAAAAAAGGGGGCGATCTAAAGGATCTCTGGGTTAACAAGGTCATTCTTATGCACTTGATATCCTTTAATGGTATTCTTTAGATTAAGTTTCATTACATTGATACTATTTACCTGCGGCAAGGAAATGTTCAACCTTGAACGTTTCTATCGGCTGGATGCACTCTGAAATGCCAAATGAAAGGAGAAAAAAAAAAGGAAACCCCTTACCCGCTGGAGTGAACGCCCGGCTTGCTGGGTAACGAGTCGTATGTAATCCCAACATTAACTTATGCAAGTGTCGATGAAAGTGTGAGGAGTAATATCAATTTATGGCCCTGAAGTAGGAACCAAATGCCAGGAATAATTCACTGAGTGAAACCCCCACAATCATTGTCCCTCACCTTCAATAACCGTTATCATTAAGGAATCAACCGATGGTAGGCTCTTACTACATGGAGATTTGATACCCAAAGTGGTTTGAGTCCTGGTATAACTTAACTTATGAGTGTTGTGGTTGGTCTTAAATTTCGACATCTGGGCTTGATTCTTTTGTGTGTATTAGGGTTTTATAGGTTTTAGTCCGTGTTAGTGTTGATGTTGTGTACTATGTTGTGATCCTGTTTTTGCTCACATCCATTTATGTCCTATTACATCGAATTATATGTTTACTATAGATGTATGGTGTAATTACATATATGTAATATATTTTATTTTCAGAAAATAGTTTAGTGCTAGAATCCTAGCTTTGGGAGTTAGGGGTAGGAGTTGAAATCTCCTTTTTCTGAGCAAGAGGAGGGGGTTTAACCCTCGGCAGCCAGTTTACAAGACTGGCGCTCTGACACTGAGCTACTAATGCACTGTCATCCAAGAATTTTGTTCTCTAACCAGCCTGTTGCGGGGATTATGACTAGAAAAAGGAAAAAATAGAGGAAGGAGGCAATTTGTCCAATAATAACAAATGGATGTTCTACAGGCATTCCTCCAATTCATGTGAGAATTATTACGTCTGCTACTAAAGACCAAAATAAGAACTGTGAAAAGGGTCGGAATATGAGACTACGTTGTTTTGAGGTGTGGAGGATGGGGACAAGTATGAGGATTAAAATAGAGAATAGAAGGGCAAGTACACCACCGAGCTTATTTGGGATAGATCGGAGAATGGCGTACGCAAATAAGAAATACCACTCGGGTTTAATGTGAGGCGGGGTTACGAGCGGGTTTGCTGGTGTAAAATTGTCTGGATCGCCTAAAAGATTTGGGGAAAATAAAGCCAGGGCAGTGAGTGCAATGAGAAGTACCGCGAACCCAAGAAGATCTTTATAAGAGAAGTAGGGGTGGAAGGGTACTTTATCTGAGTCTGAATTGAGTCCAGTTGGGTTATTTGAGCCAGTCTCATGAAGGAAAATAAGGTGAATTATGGTCGCTGCTGCAATGACAAATGGGAAGAGAAAGTGGAATGCAAAGAACCGGGTTAGGGTAGCGTTGTCTACAGAAAATCCTCCTCAGATCCACTGTACCAGCGTGTTGCCTACATAGGGGACGGCCGAGAGCAGGTTGGTAATGACGGTAGCACCTCAGAATGATATTTGTCCTCAGGGGAGGACATATCCAACGAAGGCAGTCATTATCACGAGAAGTAGGAGGATTACTCCAACATTTCATGTTTCTTTGTAGAGGAAGGAGCCGTAGTAAAGACCTCGGCCGATGTGGAGGTAAATGCAGATAAAAAAGAATGATGCACCGTTGGCGTGAATATTTCGGATTAATCAGCCGTAGTTTACGTCTCGACAAATGTGGGCTACGGAGGTGAAGGCAGTGGCGATATCCGATGTGTAGTGCATGGCTAAGAATAAGCCGGTCAAAATTTGGGTAATTAAGCAAAGTCCTAAAAGGGACCCGAAGTTCCACCAGACGGAGATATTAGAGGGGGCTGGTAGGTCAACTAGTGCGTCATTTGCAATTTTTAGCAGGGGATGCGATTTTCGTAGGCTGGCCATTAGGGGGTTCCTGTAGTTGAATTACAACGACGGTTTTTCAAGCCGCGAGTTCTGGTTAAAGTCCTGGCGGGAACCATGACTTATATAATGTGTCTAGTACTTTTTTGCCTTGTTTTGGGATTAGTGGCTGTTGCTTCGAACCCGTCTCCTTATTTTGCGGCCTTCGGGTTAGTTATTGTTGCGGGAATGGGATGTGGGGTACTAATTGGTCATGGGGGCCCTTTTTTATCCCTAGTATTATTCCTCATTTATTTGGGAGGAATATTGGTTGTGTTCGCATATTCTGCGGCGTTAGCGGCTGAGCCGTATCCAGAGAGTTGAGGGAGTCGGCCTGTACTGGTCTATAGTGCTAGTTACATGATTGGCGTGGTTTTAGCTTCTGTGATATTCTGAGGGGGATGGTACGAGTCCTCTTGAGTACTGGCGGACGAGTTGGGGGAGTTTTCCGTATTTCGAGGTGATATTGGGGGAGTTGCTTTAATATACTCATCAGGGGGTTGAATGTTAATTATTAGCGCATGAGTGCTTTTATTAACCCTATTTGTGGTTCTTGAGTTGACTCGGGGGATGAGTCGGGGGGCACTTCGGGCAGTTTAAATGCAAAAAATAAGTACTATTAGGGCGAGGGAGAGGAAGAATGAGAGGAGGAATGTTTTGATTATTCCCTTTTGGATGTTGCTTGTGTTTGAGGCCAGTGGAATGTTAGATGATGAAATTGCTTTGGGGCCTGTTTTTTCTAACCAAGTCTGGTCAATTATTTGACTGGCAATGGACTGACCTAAAAATAGGCCGAGTTTTGGGAGTAGTCGATGCAGAATGTGGGGGTAAAAGCCTACTATAAGGGAAAAGTAGTGGGGATTGCAGGGGGGTATCGGTTTAGAGAGATTATGAATGATTGCAACGATTGCCATGGCAATAAGAAGGCCTAAGATTGTGATCAGGAGGGCGGCTAGTTTAAGGAGGGGGGATATAGTTATGACTGGCGTTTTTAATGCGTCAATATTAGAGAAGATAATAAGCCCTGCAAGAATACTTCCTCAAGCGAGTCGTTTGAGGGGGTTAATAACTGCTGGGTTGTTTTCATTAATAGGGGAAATGGCTGTAAATCGAGGCCGACCCATAGTAACATAGTATACTAGGCGAAAGCTGTAAACTGCTGTGAAAGAGGTGGCTAGAAGGGTAAGAGCAAGGGCTCAGGCGTTTAGGTGGGACGTGTTCATTGCTTCAATGATAGCATCTTTAGAGTAGAAGCCGGCCAGGAAAGGTGTCCCCGTGAGAGCGAGGCTGCCGATAGTTAAGCACGAGGATGTAAAGGGGGCAAGGCGATGTAAGCCTCCTATTTTTCGGATGTCTTGCTCGTCGTTTAGGCTATGAATAATGGACCCAGAGCATAAAAATAATATAGCTTTGAAGAAGGCGTGTGTACAGATGTGGAGAAATGCAAGTTGTGGTTGGTTAAGTCCAATGGTAACCATTATTAGGCCTAGCTGGCTGGATGTAGAGAATGCGATGATTTTTTTGATGTCGTTTTGTGTGAGGGCGCAGGTTGCAGTGAATAGTGTTGTGAGGGCTCCGAGGCATAGGCAGGTTGTAAGGGCGATGGTGTTATTTTCTAGGAGTGGGCTCATTCGGACTAATAGGAAAATTCCTGCAACAACTATTGTGCTTGAGTGAAGTAGTGCGGAAACTGGTGTTGGGCCTTCTATTGCGGCGGGCAGTCAGGGGTGAAGACCAAATTGGGCTGATTTGCCAGTTGCTGCAACGATAAGACCAAGGAGTGGGAAAGTCAGGGGGATGTCTTTAGAGGCTGAATATAATTGTTCCAGGTCTCAGGAGTTTAGGGATGATGCTATTCATGCTATGGCGAAGATGAGACCAATATCTCCAACGCGGTTATATATTATGGCTTGAAGTGCTGCGGCGTTAGCGTCTGTCCGACCATACCATCAGCCGATAAGGAGGAACGACATGATACCAACACCTTCTCAGCCAATAAATAGTTGAAATATATTGTTTGCGGTGACCAGAATAATTATTGCGATGAGGAACGTTAGTAAGTATTTAAAAAAATCGTTTATTTTAGGGTCTGCGTGCATATATCAAGAAGCAAATTCTAGAATTGATCAGGTTACATAAAGGGCAACTGGGATGAAGATAACTGAGTAGAAGTCAGCCTTTAGGCCGATATTGATGCTAAAAGAGTTAGTATTCGTTCAGGTTCAGATAGAAATGACTGTTTCCGAGCCCTGGTGAATGTAAAGGGCTAGAGGTAAGAGGCTAATAAGGAAAGCTGTTTTTACAGCTATTGTGACGTGTGAGTTAGCCCATTCGAGGGCTCGAGGTGAAGGGAGAAGAGAAGTGATTAGGGGGAAGATCAGGAGTGCAAAAATTGTCATGATAGAACTGGATATAAGGATTATGCTTCCTGACATTTTAGCTGCTACTTGGATTTGCACCAAGAGTTTTTGGTTCCTAAGACCAACGGATGAGCTGTTATCCTTTAGGAGCAGAATGCGAGTGAGCCCAGGAGTTCAACCAAGGTCGTGAAGATTAGCAGTCTTCATTGCTGCCAGCCTCTCTCGGTGGGCAAGGGGGTTTTAACCCCTGTTTTTAGAATCACAATCTAATGTTTTTATTTAAACTATGCCTACAAGCAGTTCAGCCTCAAATTAGCTCAGGTTTAAGGATAAGTAAGATTAGAGGGATTAGATGTAAAGTAATGAGAAGATGTTCGCGGGTGTGGGATGGTTCAAGTGCAATAATATGTTTTGGGAGAGGTCCTCGTTGGGTTATAAGAAATATATAAAGTGAGTAACCGGCGGTGATTAGGGTCCCTGCTCCTGTTAGTGCTAGTGTTCATCAGGATCAGTTGAACAGGGAAATGATAATTATGAGTTCCCCCATGAGGTTAGGCAGGGGTGGTAATGCTAGATTGGCCAAACTGGCAATAAACCATCAAGTTGCCATCAGGGGAAGCGCCATTTGAAGTCCTCGTGCCAGGACTATGGTCCGGCTGTGTGTTCGTTCGTAGTTTGTGTTTGCTAAACAGAATAGGGCTGATGAGGTTAGGCCATGGGCAATTATTAGGATTAGGGACCCGGTGAGTCCTCAGGGTGATTGAATTAGGATACCGCCAGCCACTAGGCCTATATGGCTAACGGATGAGTAGGCAATTAGGGATTTAAGGTCTGTTTGTCGTAAGCAGATTGAGCCGGTTATAACGACACCTCAGAGTGCAAAGATAATGAATGGGTAGCTTAGTTCTTTAGTCAAGGGCTCTAGTATTGTTATCATACGAATTATCCCGTAACCCCCAAGCTTAAGGAGGACCGCTGCAAGAATTATTGAGCCTGCAATAGGAGCCTCGACGTGTGCTTTAGGGAGCCATAGATGGACCCCGTAGAGAGGTATTTTGACTAGAAACGCTAGAAGACAGCCTGTTCATCAAAGTTTATCTGCATATGACCCTACAATGTTTTGGTCAGTATAATGAAGAGTTAGGAGTGAAAGGGTTCCAGCGGAATTTTGAAGTAAGAGTAGGGCGACTAGAAGTGGGAGTGAGCCCGCTAGTGTGTAGAAGAGAAAATAAGTTCCCGCATTGAGACGTTCTGTTTGATTTCCTCAGCGGGTAATAATGATGAGGGTCGGGATAAGAGTGGCTTCAAATATTACATAAAACATAATAATTTCGGTGGCACTAAATGCTAGGATCAGAAAAAATTGAAGTGAAATGAGAAGCGTAATGAACATGCGCTGACGGCTAATGGGCTCTGAAGCTGTGTGATTCTGGCTTGCGATAATTATAAGAGGTAATAGTCAGCATGTAAGAACAAGAAGGGGTGTTGAGAGGGCATCTGTCGCTATATAGAGGTTTAGGGAGGACCAGCCAGTTTCTGAGAGGTTTTTCAATCATGAAAGACTAGCCAGGGAGATGCAGAAACTATAAGTCAAGGTGGTTGGTCAAAGTCAACTAGGTTTGACTAGTCAGGTTGTTGGGACTAATATAAGTGTTGGGATTAAGACTTTTAGCATTGTAGTAAGTTTAGGCTTTGAAGTCGGTCAGACCCATGTGTTCGAGCGGTAGCTACTAAGAGGGCTAGGCCTGCACTTGCTTCGCAGGCTGAGAATGCGAGTAGTAGCATGGGGGAGGCTGAGAAGTTAGTTGAGTCTAGTTGAAGTGTTCAAAGGGAGAGGGCAATGAACAGGGACAGTATCATGCCTTCTAGACATAGTAGTGCAGAGAGGAGGTGGAATCGGTGAAATGCCAGTCCTGTCAGGCCGAGAATAAAGGCGGAGGAAAATGCAAAGTGTGTAGGGGTCATTAGGCGATTGCGGATTTAAACCACAAATTTTTGAGCCGAAATCAAATGTTTTTCTTAGACTAACCGCCTATTCAGCTCACTCTAAGCCTCCTTGAACTCACTCATAAATAAGGCCTAGGGTGAGAAGAAAAAGAACTGCTGTGGCTCAGGTGAATGTGAGTAAGGGTGTGGGTAATTGGTCTCCTCATGGAAGCGGAAGAAGGAGTGCGATTTCCAGGTCGAAGAGGAGAAAGAGGATTGCAATGAGGAAAAATCGCAGTGAGAAAGGAAGCCGAGCAGAGCCCATGGGGTCAAACCCACATTCATATGGTGAAAGTTTCTCGTGGTTTGGTGAAATTTGTGGTAACCAGAATGAGACGACAGCAAGAATTACTGAGAGTAGGGAAGTAATCGTAACAATTGTCATAAGAAGGCTCATTATCTTTCCTTGGAATTTAACCAAGACCGGGTGATTGGAAGTCACTTATACTGAGATTAATACTAGAAAGATTAAGACCCTCATCAATAGATGGAGATATAAAGGAACAGTCAGACAACGTCTACAAAGTGTCAGTATCATGCGGCTGCTTCGAATCCAAAGTGGTGGTTAGGTGTAAAATGGTGAAGGACTTGACGAAGAAGACACACAGCTAAGAATGTAGAGCCGATCAGAACATGGAGTCCGTGGAAACCAGTGGCAACGAAGAATGTAGCGCCATAAACACCGTCTGCAATGGTGAAGGGGGCTTCAAAGTATTCGAGGGCCTGGAGAAATGTAAAGTAACCTCCAAGAAGGATTGTGAGAAATAGGGATTGGATAGCTTGTTTTCGTTTTCCTTCCATGATGCTGTGGTGGGCCCAAGTTACTGTCACGCCGGAGGCGAGAAGAACTGCTGTATTCAGTAGGGGTACTTCAAAGGGGTCAAGAGGTGTAATGCCTGCTGGTGGTCAGAAGCCACCTAATTCAGGGGTAGGGGCTAGGCTTGCGTGGTAGAAGGCTCAGAAGAACCCTAAAAAGAATAAGACTTCTGAGGTGATGAAGAGAATCATTCCATAACGAAGGCCTTTTTGTACGGGCGGGGTGTGGTGACCTTGAAATGTGGCTTCTCGGACAACATCCCGCCATCATTGAAAGATAGTTAAAATAAGAAGAATCGTGCCGAGTGTTATTAAGGTTGTGGAATGGAAGTGGAATCAGATAGCAAGGCCGGATGTTATTAGAAGTGCAGCGATGGCTCCTGTCAGGGGCCATGGACTGGGGTCGACTATGTGGTAAGGGTGTGCTTGATGGGCCATTAGACGTTTTCTTGTAGGTAGAGGCTTAAGAGTAGTACAAATACATAGGCTTGAATTATTGCAACCGCAACTTCAAGGAGTGTAAGAAGGAAAAGAATGGCTGCTGTTGAGATGGCGACCACAGGCATTAGGGGAAGAAGGACAAACGCGGCTGTAGCGATTAGCTGAATTAGAAGATGTCCTGCTGTCAGGTTTGCCGTTAACCGGACACCAAGGGCGAGGGGGCGAATAAATAGGCTAATTGTTTCAATGATAATTAAAACTGGAATTAGGGCTGCAGGGGTTCCTTCTGGTAGAAGGTGCCCTAGCGCGTGGGTAGGTTGGTTTCGCATCCCAATAATTACAGTGGCAAGTCAGAGCGGGACTGCGAGCCCCATGTTGAGGGAGAGCTGGGTTGTAGGGGTAAACGTGTACGGCAGGAGGCCAAGCATATTAATGGCTAGTAGGAAGACTATAAGTGATGCAAACAAGGTTGCCCATTTGTGCCCCCCAATATTAATAGGGAGAAGCAGTTGTGAGGTGAAACGATTGATGAATCATCCTTCTAGTGTTAGTAGTCGATTATTTAGTCACCGACCTGAAGGGGTTGGAAATAAGATTCATGGTAAAATTATTGCAACTGCAATGAGAGGAATACCTAAGTAAGTGGGAGATATAAACTGATCGAAGAAGCTTAGTATCATGGTCAGTTTCAGGGCTCTGTTTTAGGCTTTTGTGAGCTTTGTTGGGTGGGCTCATTCGGGAAAGTATGGGCTAGGACTTTTGGGGGGATAATTGTCAGAAACACTATTCAAGAGAAGATTAGGATCATAAATCACGGTCCTGGATTTAGTTGAGGCATGCCACTAAGGGTGGTTGTTAGGCACCAATTTTTAGCTTAAAAGGCTAACGCTGGGACTTATTAGCTTCTTAGTGAGGCTTCTTCAATTATTAACGAAGACCAGTTCTCGAAGTGCTGAAGGGGGACTGCTTCTACAACGATTGGTATGAAGCTGTGATTAGCTCCACAGATTTCAGAGCATTGTCCAAAGAATACACCTGGGCGGCTAATGATAAAAGTTGTTTGATTTAGTCGGCCGGGCACAGCGTCTACTTTTACACCTAGAGCGGGGATTGCTCAGGAGTGCAATACGTCTTCAGCAGAAATAAGCACTCGGATGGGTGATTCTACAGGGGTTACTATTCGGTGGTCAGCTTCAAGGAGTCGGAATTGTCCTGGTGTAAGGTCTTGTGTGGGGATTATATAAGAGTCAAAGCCGAGGTCCTCATAATCTGTATACTCATAGCTTCAGTATCATTGATGGCCAATAGCTTTAATGGTGAGGTGTGGGTCATTAATTTCATCTATTAGGTAAAGAATTCGAAGGGATGGAAAGGCAATAAGAATAAGAATAATAGCTGGAAGAACTGTTCAGATGATTTCGATTTCTTGGGAGTCCAGTACAAGTTTGTCTGTGAATTTTGCTGTGACTATAGCAACAATAATATAAAGTACCATTGTGCTAATAAGAATGACAATTATTAAGGCGTGATCGTGGAAGTGAAGTAGTTCTTCTATTAGGGGTGAAGCTGCGTCTTGAAATCCGAGTTGTGTGGGATGGGCCATTGTATTGGCAAGATACGCGGGGTTTTAACCCACGATTCTGTCTTGACAAGGCAGTGTAATTGAACTTTACTAGTATCTTGCGGTGGATTATAAGAAAGTGGCAGAGTGGTTATGTGATTGGCTTGAAACCAATTGATGGGGGTTCAACTCCTCCCTTTCTCGTTAGTTTAATGGGCCTCGGACGAATGCAGGTTCCTCAAATGTGTGGTAGGGTGGAGGGCAGCCGTGGAGTCATTCAACGTTTGTCGTGGTCATTAGGACTGATAGGACTTCTCGTTTAGCTGAGAATGCTTCTCAAATAATAAATAAGAACATGATGACAGCCACGAGTGACATTAGGGACCCGATTGAGGAGACTGTATTTCACAGGGCATAGGCGTCAGGGTAGTCGGAGTAGCGGCGGGGTATGCCGGCTAGACCTAGAAAATGTTGAGGGAAGAATGTTAAGTTTACCCCAATAAATATAACCCCGAAGTGGATTTTTGTTCACGTCGAGTGGAGTGTGTAACCTGTAAATAGGGGGAATCAGTGAACGAAAGCGGCAACGATGGCAAAGACGGCTCCTATCGAAAGAACGTAGTGGAAGTGGGCAACTACGTAGTATGTGTCATGAAGAACAATATCTAGGGAGGAGTTAGCCAGGACAATTCCCGTTAGGCCTCCTACTGTAAAGAGGAAAATGAACCCGATGGCTCATAGTAGTGGTGTCTCTCATTTGATATTTCCTCCATGAAGGGTTGCAAGTCAGCTGAATACTTTTACGCCTGTGGGGATTGCAATAATCATTGTTGCGGATGTAAAGTAAGCCCGTGTATCCACATCTATACCGACTGTGAACATATGATGGGCTCATACAATAAAGCCCAGAAGGCCAATAGCTATTATAGCTCAGACTATTCCTATATAGCCAAAGGGTTCTTTTTTCCCTGAGTAGTATGCGACGATGTGTGAGATTATACCGAAGCCTGGGAGAATTAAAATGTATACCTCGGGGTGCCCAAAGAATCAGAATAGGTGCTGGTAGAGGATTGGGTCGCCCCCTCCTGCAGGGTCAAAGAAGGTTGTATTCAGGTTCCGGTCCGTCAGCAGTATTGTAATGCCAGCGGCTAGGACTGGCAGAGAGAGGAGTAAGAGGACAGCTGTAATCAGTACGGCCCAAATAAATAAGGGTATTTGGTATATAGTCATAGTCGTTGGTTTTATATTAATGATGGTAGTAATGAAGTTGATAGCTCCTAGAATTGACGAGATACCTGCAAGGTGAAGTGAAAAGATAGTTAGATCTACCGAGGCTCCGGCATGAGCCAGGTTGCTGGCTAAAGGAGGGTAGACAGTTCATCCGGTACCGGCACCAGCTTCAACACCCGAGGAAGCTAAAAGAAGAAGGAATGAAGGAGGTAATAGTCAAAAGCTTATATTGTTTATTCGAGGAAATGCTATATCTGGGGCACCAATTATGAGGGGAATAAGCCAGTTCCCAAACCCTCCGATTATAATTGGTATTACCATAAAAAAGATTATTACAAAGGCGTGTGCAGTAACGATTACGTTATAAATCTGGTCGTCCCCTAGCAGGGCGCCGGGTTGGCTAAGTTCTGCCCGAATGAGTAAACTCAGGGCTGTTCCCACTATTCCGGCTCAGGCACCAAATATGAGATAGAGGGTGCCGATGTCTTTGTGATTGGTCGAGAAAAATCAGCGTGTGATTGCCACAGGTAGGATGGCTGAGCCAAGCGGTGGATTGTAGCCCCATAGACAGAGGTTTGAGTCCTCTTCTTACCAAGCCCTGAGGTGTTACATGTTAGATTGCAAATCTAAAGAAGTAGGTTAGTCGCCTACCGGGGCTTTCCCCCGCCTATTAGCTGCCCGTTAGGCGGGGGAAAGTAGACGGATGCTCGCTGGATTGGGCGCTTAGCTGTTAACTAAGAAGTTGTAGGATCGAGGCCTGCCTGTCTAGAAAGGCTTTAGCTTAATTAAAGTGTCTGCTTTGCATGCAGTTGATGTGGGGTAACAGCCCGCAAGTCTTATCAGGGGCTGGGAGATTCTCACTCCCGCTTAGGGCTTTGAAGGCCCTTGGTCTAAGTGCTATCCTAAGTCCCTTAGGCCATTAAAAGTGCTAAGGTGGTGGGGGCTAATGGGAGTAATAGTGTAGCTGTGGTACTTGAGATTGCCAGGGGGAGGGTAAGTTGTGGAGAGGTAAATCGTCAAGGAGTGGTACCGGTTAGGTTATTTGGAGATATTGTGAGTGTCATTGCGTATGAGAGGCGTAAATAGAAGTAGAGGCTGAGAAGGGCAGTAAGTGCTGCGAGGGTGGCGAGCGCTGCAAGGTCTTGTTTTGCTAATTCTTGAAGGATAAATCATTTAGGCATGAATCCAGTAAGAGGAGGAAGGCCTCCTAATGAGAGTAAAATTAACGGGATTAGGGCTGTTAGGACGGGAGTTTTTGTTCACGAGATTGCGAGGGCGTTGATAGTAGAGGCTTTATTCACTTTAAAAACTAGGAAGACTGAGGAGGTTATAACAATGTAGGTAATAAGAGTGAGGAGGGTAAGTAGGGGTGAAAACTGGAGGACGAGAATTATTCAACCTAGGTGAGCAATTGATGAATAGGCAAGAATTTTTCGTAGTTGTGTTTGGTTTAGGCCGCCTCATCCTCCAACTAGGGTAGATGCTAGGCCTATAATAATTAAGGGGGTGGGGTTATCAAGTTGAATTTGCATAAGTAGGGCAAATGGGGCAAGTTTTTGCCAGGTTGAGAGGATAAGGCCTGTGGTTAGGTCCAAACCTTGAAGGACTTCTGGTAGTCAGGAGTGTATTGGTGCTAATCCAATTTTTAATGCTAGTGCGATGACAATTATTGTTGAGGGGAGGGGGTGGGTTATCTGTTGAATATCTCATTGGCCTGTGAGTCATGCGTTTGTTGTGCTTGCAAACAGAAGTGTAGCAGCGGCTGTGGCTTGTGTAAGAAAATATTTAGTAGCAGCTTCAACTGCTCGTGGGTGGTGATGTTGAGCTATAAGTGGAATGATGGCCAGTGTATTGATTTCTAGTCCTATTCAAGCTAGTAGTCAGTGTGAACTTGCAAATGTAATTGTAGTTCCTAGGCCTAGTCCAACAAGTAGAGTGGTCAGGATAAGGGGGTTCATTAGTAAAGGAAGGATTCGAACCTACATAGTTGGGGTATGGGCCCAAGAGCTTATTTAGCTGACTTTACTAGGAAGTGGTGTAGAGGAAGCACAAAGAGTTTTGATCTCTTCAGGTTGGGTTCGAACCCCTTCTTTCTAGGGAGTTGGGGGGACTTTAACCCCCATAATTCACTCTATCAAAGTGGCCCTTTAAGTTCAGGCACAGCTCCCGATTACAGTTGTGGAGGAAGGCCGGCAAGTGCAGTCGGGAGTGCCAAGTGTCAAATAATTAGGGCTAGTGTGAGTGGCAGGAAGTTTTTCCAGATCAGGTGTATGAGTTGGTCATACCGAAATCGGGGGTAGGAGGCTCGTACTCACAGGAAAACGACTGATAGGAGGGCTGCTTTGGTTATTAGGTTTATTGCAGTAAGTGTTGGAATAGTTGGGATGTGAGAGGCGCCCAGGAATAGGACAGCAGACAACGTATTTATTAGGAGAATGTTAGAGTATTCGGCCAGGAAAAATAGGGCGAAGGGGCCCCCAGCATATTCAACGTTGAAGCCCGAGACGAGCTCAGACTCCCCTTCAGTTAGGTCGAAAGGTGCGCGGTTTGTTTCGGCAAGTGTAGAAATGTATCATATTGCAGCTAGGGGTCAGGCTGGCAGAACTAATCAAACAGATTCTTGGGCTGTGTTGAATGTTTGAAGGGTAAACCCGCCTGTTAGGATAATAATATTAAGTAAAATAAGTCCAAGGCTTACTTCGTAAGAGATGGTTTGTGCTACAGCTCGGAGAGCTCCTACCAGGGCATATTTTGAATTTGATGCTCAGCCTGAGCCAAGAATAGAGTAAACTGCAAGGCTGGAAAGTGCAAGGACAAATAGGATACCTAGATTGAGGTCTACTGTAGGGTATGGGAAGGGAACCGGGGCTCATAATGTAAGAGCTAGGGTGAGTGCAAGCATAGGTGCTAAGAGGAAGAGGAGAGGAGATGCGGTTGAAGGTCGGACAGGCTCTTTGATAAAAAGCTTTACACCATCGGCGATTGGTTGGAGGAGGCCGTAGGGTCCTACAATATTTGGACCTTTTCGTAGTTGTATGTAGCCAAGCACTTTCCGTTCAAGTAGGGTAAGGAATGCTACTGCTAACAGCACGGGCACAATTAGGGCTAACGGATTAATAATGTGGGTAATGAGAACTGAAATCATAGTTAAGGAGAGGACTTGAACCTCTGTGGAAAGGGCTTAGGTCTTTTGCATTAGCCGGGCTCTGCCACCCTAACACGCCGTTATCTTCGGCATAGATGGTTATGCCCTTTTGCCTAGTTTAGATTTTTTCATTAGGTGGGGGTGAGGTGTACTAAGAGCATGGGCCTCTTCTTTTCGGTCCTTTCGTACTAGAAAAGATCATGACATAGATAGAAACTGACCTGGATTACTCCGGTCTGAACTCAGATCACGTAGGACTTTAATCGTTGAACAAACGAACCCTTAATAGCGGCTGCACCATTAGGATGTCCTGATCCAACATCGAGGTCGTAAACCCCCTTGTCGATATGGGCTCTAAAAGGGGATTGCGCTGTTATCCCTAGGGTAACTTAATTCGTTGATCGGCATTGCCGGATCAGTTTGGTCAGAATTTCTGCTAATTAGAGCTGTCGCTCTAGCTTGTAGGAGGAGAGAAAGATAGGGGTATATTCCTTTTCCACGTGGGGGTTTTGTGTTCCCCATGGTCGCCCCAACCGAAGACATCAAGACTGGTTTCACTTAGTTCGGGCCCGTAGCTAGGTGTATTTAACATGATCTGTCTTTGCGTCTAAAGCTCCATAGGGTCTTCTCGTCTTATGGTTTCATCCCCGCTTCTGCACGGGGAAATCAATTTCATTGACTGGGGGAAGGAGACAGTTAAGCCCTCGTTATGCCATTCATACAGGTCTTCATTTAAAAGACAAGTGATTACGCTACCTTTGCACGGTCAAAATACCGCGGCCGTTGAACTATATTGTCACTGGGCAGGCGGGACCTCTTATACTTATGTTTTGCAAGAGGCGATGTTTTTGGTAAACAGGCGAGGCTTGGGGTACGTTTGCCGAGTTCCTTTTTCCCCTTTTAGTCTTTCCTCTGAGGCACACCAGTGTGGGGTCAACGGGTTTGTGTTGGATGTTTTTCTAGTCTGTTGATGACACTTTCCAATTCCCTCTTTTATTGGGGCCGTTAAGAATCGGTGGGGGGTCCGTTCCGATTTACACATGTGCGAGGAGAGAGTACTTTATATTCTCTTATTACTCATATTAGCATGGTCGTCCCTATGTTAGCATAGGGGGGCTCGTTAAATTTAGGGGATTAAGATGGGATTACCGGTATATGTGGAGGTGTGAATGTCTGAGCTTTAACGCTTTCTATAAAGGTGGCTGCTTTTAGGCCCACTAAAACATTTGTCCTTGTTTAATATGGTCTTTATCCTGCTGTAAAAGTTGTGTCTTTTTTCAAAGGGGCTGTACCCCCTTTGACTAACATCTCTGGTTTCTCATTTCATCTGAAGGGTTATAGCAGTATATGAGTGGGGAAAACCAGGGGGCTGAACTTCTATTCAATTCACGGGCAACCAGCTATAACTGAGTTCGGTAGGTCTGTCACCTCTACTCAAAGCTCTTCCCACTCTTTTGCCACAGAGACGGGTTTGCCCTATAAATAGGCTGTCTTGGAGTAGCTCACTCAGTTTCGGGGTCGCAAACTTTTAGTTCTCTTTGCTTGAAAGTGCTAGCTAAATCATGATGCAAAAGGTACGAGCTTTGATCTCTGCTTTATTGGGCTTTACTGGGCTGTTTCATCTCTCTTTCAGCTTTCCCTTGCGGTACTTCTTCTATTGCTCCGGATTTCCTTTTCTATCGCCTGGACTTAGGGGGGAAAATGGTTTGGTTACGTGGATGTCACGTGCTTTAGGGGTTATTTATAGGGGGTTGTTGGGTGAAGGGGTTGGGCTAGCTAATGGGCATCAGGGCGATCCGACTTGCACGGATGTCTTCTCGGTGTAAGTGAGGTGCTGGGTCTAGCTTAGCTACACCCTGATTTTTCCAAGTGCACCTTCCGGTACACTTACCATGTTACGACTTTCCTCCCCTTCGCGGGTTGTTGTTTTTAGTTAGTCTGGTTTTTAGGGCTTGGGGAGGGTGACGGGCGGTGTGTGCGCGCTTTAGGGCCAATTTCAGTAGGGCACTCTATTCCCTGCTTACTGCTAAATCCTCCTTCAGTTGCATATTTCAATGCATCATTCGTATTTGCTAGTTTTAGCAAATGTAGCCCATTTCTTCCCCCCTCATTCACTACACCTCGACCTGACGTTTTGGGCTTTGCCAACTTTGCTTACTGTTAAGCCTTCACAGGGTAAGCTGACGACGGTGGTATATAGGCGGATAAGGCAAGAGAGGGTGAGGTTTAACGGGGGTTATCGGTTCTAGAACAGGCTCCTCTAGGTGGATGTTAAGCACCGCCAAGTCCTTTGGGTTTTAAACTAACGTTTGTAATCCCCGGGCGGATATTGAGTGTATTATACAATCGATGTTTAGGGCTAAGCATAGTGGGGTATCTAATCCCAGTTTGTTCCTTAGCTTTCGTGGGTTCAGGGTAAATAAAGCTACTTTCGTGATTGGGTTTCATACTCTCGGAAACATATAACAGCCTTGAGAGCGTTCGGCTTTAGTTTGGTTAATCCCCTAACCACCCTTTACGCCGCTGTCTGTCAACTTGGGCCTCTCGTATAACCGCGGTGGCTGGCACGAGTTTTACCGGCCCTCTTAACTTTAACTAAGTCAAGTTTGCACTTATAGCTTAATATTTATCACTGCTGAGTTCCCTTGAGGGTGTGGCTAAGCAAGGCGTCGTGGGCTAGATAGATCTGTGCCTGATGCCAGCTCCTTGTTCCCGGGCAGGGTGTTATGGGCATTCTCACAGGGGGGCGGATACTTGCATGTGTAAGTTTAGTTAGAGTCGACAGTAAAGTCAGGACCAAGCCTTTGTGCTTACGGGACTTTCTAGGGTCCATCTTAACATCTTCAGTGTTATGCTTTAATTAAGCTACGTTAGC